TATTGTTACTCTTGCTCCCGTCGGGATAAATCTGGCCCCGTCCCCTGTTCCCGCCTACATATATGGGATATTTTAAGAAGTGAACATCTTTTTTACTAGCGGGGTCGGGAGAAAGAATAGGAAAGGTTATTTCACTATATTTCTGACCAGGAACAGGACCTATCACAAGAATATTTTTTTTGGTGGGGCGATAGCTCTGAAAAGACAGATTGCCTATCTTTTCTTTCATCTCGGGAGAAATACGATCGGGGGGGGCTAATTCAAACCCCTCGGGTAAAATAAGGACAGCCCCTACATTCAACCCCCCCTTTTTACCATTAGCAAGAACTTGTTTCAGTTGCATATCATAAGGAATTCGAACAACTGCTTCAAATACAGTATCAGGAAGTACCGTTTGTGGAACCTCAATATCCACGGGCTTATTAGCTAAATGGCAATTGGCACATACAATACGCCCAGTCGCTTCTCGTGGATTTTCATAACCCTGTTGTGCAAAAATGGGATATGCATTTGAAATGTATGTCCGAGTGATTATATATATCATGAGCGATACGGAAATGGATCGAGTCATCTGTTCCTTTGTCCAAGAAAAGGTATTTCTAGTTTGCATGGTCCAATCATTGAGCCCAAAATTTCTACAATAAATTAGGTAGGTTGCTAGTATAGTTCCCTATCCACGATTCTGCTATGTACTGAAATAAGTTTACTGGAATATAGGAGAAATCCTCTGGAGAAATATAAAGAGTAAGTACAATTTTGAACGCTTTGGTTATGTACAAAGTAACAAAGATTCTAATTGGATTAATATCAGTGGATCATTTTTCAGTCATTCATTGAATGATAAATCACTACAAGTGACGGAGATACACGATTTAAATAACGGAAGATCCAATATTTAAAAATTGTATCTAGAATGACTGGAAAAGTGGAAACAAGACCGGATATAATTTGATCGTTATGAGCAAATCCAAAATCTTTGTATACAGAGCCAAGCATTAGTTCCCAACCATGGGGCGAATGGAATCCGATACACAAATCAGTTAATAAAAGAATAGAAAAAGCTTTTATTGTGTCGCTTAAGTTATATAAGAATTCCTGAACCCAAGAGTTAAGAATAACAAGTTCTTCATTACCCAGAATAGAATAACCACTTAGAATAATGAAACAGATTATATTTGTCGAGAAGTGTAAAATCGTATGGATACGATCCTCATTGTGCATCTTGATCAATTGGATCGTTTCTTTGTGGATTCCTAGACTAAGCTTTTGTAGATGTGTCTCTGGATATTCCTTTATCATTTCGTTCAACAGGAAGAGTTCCTCTAATTCTATGAATTTTTCGAGAATACTCTTTTCTTGAATATCATTCAAAAAAGTTTCGGATTGCCTAGTATTCCACCAATTCGTAACCCAGGATTCCAGACTTTTATTAAATAAGAGAGAGATCCACCAGGGCAAAAATACTATAGATGCAAGATATAGAAGGGGAGTGAATGCTTTCTTTTTTGCCATTTTTTTTCATCTGTGAATTCTTAATGAACCCACCTCGTTTGTCGACTCTATGCAATCTAATATTTCTATCAAGCATGAGTTCTATTACTTCTATTACAAGGTATCGATCCTATGAATCTATTCCCTGTTTTTTATTTGTGATTTATTGGTTAGTCCTTGAATCTAGAAAGAATATAGAAATAGAATAAGAGTCCACTTCGAATTCGAATGAAGAAATAAAATAATAAAGAATATTGTTTTGTTTCCCCGATATCTCAATTGGGCAAATTCGCAGCAACTGCGTCCTTTTGATGAATGCCCCAAAGAGCCATTTCAAGTAATGAATATTATTTTTATTTTGAGACGAACTAACTCCCTTTCTATCAAAATATCAAATGTTTCAAAAAATTTCTCCGGCTGCCCACAGTCCGGGAAAAAATTTCCGAAGAATATTGTGATGTGATGATCAAAAATGAGTAGCAAAACAAGACAGAAATTGTATAGTTATCGTTATAAGAGATCCAATCCTTTGGTCATTTCATTAAGGATCCCAAAAGAAAAGATAAGGATAAAAAGAAAGGTCGATTGATAAAAGAAAAGAGAGATAATTCACACGAAATGATCTATCTGTATCTAACGTATCAATTCAAAAAATTGGACCTAAAATAAAAAGATAAATTATTTATCCGGAAATGTAATGTTTTGATATATGAGATGAATCTATTATTAATTTCGATTTGTTACTTGGTTTCTTACTGAATTGAGTGGAACAAATTTTCATAATACGTAGAAAAGAAAAGACCCTTTTTGCGAACAAAAAAAAGTTTAGTTTTATGCCTGATCCCATATACGTCTGTTTTGGCTCGAATGATCGTTCGGAATAAACTTCAGTTAAGTTATGCTATCGAAAAAGACGATTCTTAATATTTTTTTCTTTTTTACCTCCTGATGAGAAATAATTTGAGGTTCATTTCAAAATACTTCAATTGGTACACGTAAGAAATAGGCCAATTCGGCAGCTTTTTGTTCCATTTCTCGTGGAGTCAAATTCTCGTCAGTACGAGTCAAGGGAATGGCCCCCTGGCCTCTGATGTCCATATAAAGGACACGACGGGCATAAATACCCTCTTTAACTTCTATTCTGATGGACTGAATATCTTTCAGAAGGAATCGAAGGAAGATGCGACGATTTTTTCCAGGAAATCCCCAACGAAAAATACACACAATTCCTTCTTTTCTATCGAATCGATCATAACCACTACCTACATTCCACGAAATTGTGCACCACAAATAGGAGCTAATAAAGAGACCCGCGATGCCATAGAAAGACATCACGATCCCTTGTGGAAAAAAAATGATTTGCTGAGACGGAAATAAAGATATCAAATTCCTACCAAGATAACTGGAAGTTCCAACCAATAAGAATCCTAATGAACCTAAAAAAAGGATAAAGGCCCAGCAGAAATTACTTGTTTTTCGAGACCCCGTTATAAGTTCTATCCATATATGTTCTGATCGCCAACTCATACTAGATCCAGTTGCATTTTATTGGAATTGAGAGAATAACCCGAATAAATTTGACTTTTTGTTTCCGAAGTAACTCTCATCAACTAGCACTATTTGGATGTGAACCTTTAAGGCATAATTTATCGAATTGGCTAGATCTAAAATACTAACATCCCCTTCATATGATCCCCTATAGATATCTACATCCATTTAGATACATTGACTTTCCATTTCAGACATCCGCCGATCCTGATCTATTTATATTTTAAAATAGCTATCATAATTTTAACCATATATCATGTTTCCGCATGCATAAGAGCTCTTTCATTTAATTTATGTTCGGAGGAAGCCGCATCTTATACGATATTCTACTAAATAGATATCCATGTTATGATCCATGTCTAAGTCTTGAAAAAAAAAATGGATGAGATTTGGTCGCATCGGATTTAAAAAATCTTGTTTCTTTGAACATGAAGAGATAAAGAAACCATTGCAATTGCCGGAAATACTAGGCCCACTAAAGGAACAAAAATAGAGGGTAAGTTGAGAGTTGTCATAGAATGGGTACCTCGATTTAATATTTGTACCTGTTATTCTTATATTATATATTTATAAATTAGTTATTAATTATAATTTATAATTCGTATATATATATATATATATAATTATACTATAAGTGAGTATATATAATAATTGAGTATATAATAAGTGCAAGGAATGTAGAACTAAATAAATGGACTTATTCATTTCATTTTTCTACATGGAATATATGTATGATAACCCATTTATTTATGATTATTATTTTCTGATTTTGTTCTTGTCTTCGAATTTTAATTTAATAAAAAGAAAGAGTTTCTTAAAAATTACCAAAAGATTCGTTAGAATATGATCCAACAGGGATTATTAGTAATAATGAAAATTCTTGGGAGATATAGAAAGAGGTAAGACTATATATCTATATTTAAATTATATTATTAGAAGGGAACATTAAATTTGTTTTATTTGCCTTGCCTAATGTAATGTCGCGAAAAGAAGAATCTGCCCCTTTTATCTTGTTGATAGAAACTTTCTGATTACTAATCAGAATCAGGAATATGAGTAAAAAAAGATCTCGAAAAAAAGCATTTTCTGCAACTTTTGATTCTTTCGAGAATGAAATCTTGTGTTACCAAAGAAAACCCGATTCTTCTCATTTTTATTTTGATTCTGATAAACTAACTGCTTGTTCGTCACAAATCAAATAATTGAACTTCAAGCTCTACTTGATTGAATTTTTATTCAAAGGAAAGAAAGCGTGGAGCTGAAATAACTCATTCAAAACGCCTTTTAAAAGATTACGTGGTACGATTGGATCAAATAAGCCCTTATGGAATAAATATTCAGCCGCTTGTGAACCTTCAGGTACTGTCTTATTCAATGTTTGTTCAATTACTCTTTTACCCGCAAATGCAATGTAGGCATTGGGTTCAGCAATAATGATATCCCCCAACATACCAAAACTAGCTGTCACCCCACCAGTAGTAGGAGATGTAAGGATTGATACATAGAATAACTTTTTATTTGATTGATAATCATATAAAGCAGAAGATATTTTAGCCATTTGCATCAAGCTCAAACTTCCTTCTTGCATGCGTGCTCCTCCGGAAGCACATACTATAATAAGAGGTAGAAATTTATTGGTAGCATACTCGACCAAACGGGTGATTTTCTCGCCTACTACAGATCCCATACTACCCCCCATAAACTGAAAATCCATAACCCCAATTGCTATAGGAATACCGTTTAGTTGACCTGTGCCTGTTTGAACAGCCTCAGTTAATCCCGTCTTTCTTTGATAAGAATCAATACGCTCTTTATAAGGTTCCTCCTCCGAATGAAATTCAATGGGATCCAGAGAGACCATATCTTCATCCAGAGGATCCCAAGTACCTGGATCAATCGAAAGTTCGATTCTATCTGAACTACTCATTTTCAAATGATATCCACATTGTTCACAAATATGC